TACGGATAATCTGACTTGAACAGATACTTTATGATTGGAAGTCATTGAGTCTACCATTAACTTATATCCGCTATATTACTTATAAGTAATCAGGACAAGCCCTCTTAATAACCTAAGCGGTTATTATTGGCCTAGGGTTTTACCCAATAGTACAAAGAGCCTTCTAAGTTCTCCGAACTAAGAGGCTTTAAGCTTTTATAGTTCAATTGGTAGAACAAAGACCTTCTAAGTCTTATATTATGGTTCGATTCCATATAAAAGTATAATCTAGTCGCTATAGTAGCGCCGCAGCGCGTTTTGGGTTACACCCTAGCGTACTTCATACTTAAGGGACCTAGAAACTCTTGATTGCGGGCTATGTCCTAGGAATTTTATTCCCGATATTATCTTAACTGCGATGCGATTATCGGCCTAGAATGGCTAAGTTCTCCTAACTAAGAAGCGCTATTTGTACTTAGGCAATTAAGCCATTTCAAATATGAAATCGCGCCGTAGGCTCCAATAGCGCCTAAGTACGTTGTACTATAGCGGCTCAATGGATTTAAAGCAGCTGTTAGCAATTTATCATTAGGTATAGTTGGATTTGAACCAACATAATATTGCTTAAAAGACAAATGTTCTACCATTAAACTATATACCCATATAATTATTGTAGAAGTATAATTGTCACTATTATTGAATTGGAAAGATTCGAACTTTCATAAACCTAACTCAAATCTAGGTGACTTACCTATTAGTCTACAATTCATATACCAATCAAAGGACTTGAACCTCTAAACTTTTAAGTAACTCATTTTAAGTGAGTCGTGTCTACCATTTCCACCAGATTGGCTATATATAAAGTTACAGAGAATTGAACTCCGATTGGATCATTATGAGTGATCTGCTTTAACCATTAAGCTATAACTTTAGTTTTATTAGCAATAATACGATTTGAACGTATAGTTTAAGATCATGAGTCTTATGTGTTACCATTATATTACACCATATTGCATTTAGCGCCAGCGGCTTGATTATGGGATTAATCCCGATAACTTACGCGGGAGGGAAATCTCCCTAACGCATATCCGCTAACGCGGTGCGATTACCATTTAATCTTAACTGGAATCGAACCAGTACTATTAGAATGAAGGTCTAATGTCTTAACCATTTGACTATAAGATCCATTATTACTACGGATAAGATGGGGTTCGAACCCATAAGAATATTATTCAACTATTTAGCAAATAGTCCGCTTTACCTATGGCTACTTATCCTATATCGAATCTAACCTGAATCGAACAGGCATCCTTTCGCGTGACAAGCGAACACTTTACTTTAAGCTACAGATCCTTATTGGGGGGTTTAAGGGAACCCTAGGAGCCCTAATGAACGGGCAGCGCCCTTATTCCTAACCCCCTCTGGGGGTATTGATTATTATACGGATACGGTAAGATTCGAACTTACGGAGGATAATTCCTCATAACGACTCAAAGGTTACACTTTAAACCACTCAGACACATATCCAATATATTACTTATAAAGATGGGTCCATCACCCCCCCCCCACCCCCTCATTTTATTTGGGGGTAAGGGTATTGAGCTGCTAAGAGGGGTGGCTAAGTTCTCCGAACTACTGGAACCCTAGATTGATAGAGCCCTAATTGAGCAGCGCACTTTGAATAGTTAATTAAAACCGCTTACGCGGTGATTAAGCCTCCGGCGTTTATTTGATTACGAATTATGGGGCTCTGCCCGTTCATTAATGTAGATATATTGCTTCTTTAATATATGAACATGCTAATATTGAGAATACATAAGCTTGTATCATAGCTATAGCACATTCTAAACTCATTATACCTAATACTAATCCTAATGGTAAGAATCCTATTATAAAGAATATTATACCAGTTGACATAAAATCAAATATTAATCCTCCTAATATTACCATTAATAAATGTCCACTTAATATATTAGCACCTAATCTTAAACCTAAACTTATACTACGAGCTATATTAGATATTAATTCAATTAATACTAATACTGGTACTAATGGTAATGATGTACCTTGTGGTACAAATAATCCAAAATATTCTAATCTATAGTTATAAAATCCTAATATTGTTACACCTAATCATATTATTGCACTTAAAGATACTGTAAATACTAAATGTGACATTAATGCAAAATTATATGGTATCATACTAAATAAATTACTTATTAATATAAATACAAATAATACATATATTAATGGGAAATAATATTGACCTGATATACCTATTTGATTTTTTACCATACTTTGTATTGTACTATATAATGCTTCAATACCTATAGATCATCTACTTGGTATTATTCCATTATTATTAGTTGTTAATGTATGTAATCCTAATACTATTGAAAAGATTATTATACTATATATACCAAAATTTGTTAAACTTAATCCTGATATATTTATTAATGATGAATTTATTGTGAAATATGTATTTATTTCAAATTGTTCTAATGGTGAATTTATTATTATATTCATTTTTTTATTTATTTTATATTTTTATTATTAAGATTTTTATTTGATCTATATATGATATATCATATTATTGCGGGCTACGCCCTATAGAGTTATCGACCGTTAGGCGATTATCGACCGCTAGGCGGCTTATATTCCTAATTTAGTTATAAATATACGTGATAAAAATATATTTAATATTCTAGGTAATATAAATTTAGATGATACATATATTAATATTAATAATACTGTATATCCATATATTATTTGATTTAAAAAATAAAATGGTACTAATTGTGGCATTTTTATAATTTATTAGGTTAAATTATCCTATTTTGAATTAATGAGTTAAGAATCATGATCCTTAAACCGACCGCACAGCGGTTTGCTATATTCTTATAATTAATCGTAATATTGGATTAACGTCGCTATATACTATGCGACTATACTCCCACCCCCTCATTTTATTTGGGGTAAGGGGTGCATGAACAGTGTCCGCTAAGTTCTTCTTAGCGCTTTGCTAAGTTCTCCGAACTAAGAAGTGTTGTTTGTACTTAGCTTAGACTTAATCCATTATAATGGGGCTACACTCGCCCTTATTGAATAGTTAATTAAAACCGCATAATACACACCTAAGTACGCTAGGGTGTAACCCAAAAGTACTTTGTACTATAGCGCCTTAGGCTGTATTTGGTCAAATCCTAGGCATAAATCATCGCGTCAGCGACTATTATTATGATTGTAATGCTGGACTATTAAATGTATGTAAAGCTGGTGGTGTTGATGTTATTCATTCAATTGACATAGCTTTATCATTATTATTTTCATTAGCAAATATTAAATTTGATTCTGAGAAATCTGGTTCATATAAATTAGCTACAGCTACTGTATTTTTATTTTCTAATCCATAATATAATTGATTATATATTACATAGAAGAATAATACTAATGATAATAATGAGATTATTGAACCAAAACTTGATACTAAGTTTCATCCATAATATGCATCAGGATAATTAGGTATACGACGTGGCATACCATTTAATCCTAAGAAATGTTGTGGCATAAATGTTACATTAGCACCTATAAATAATGTAAAGAATTGGATTTGTCCTAATCTTTCATTATAATATAATCCTAATACTTTAGGACTTCAGAAATAATATCCTGCAAATAATGAGAATACAGCACCTAAACTTAATACATAATGGAAGTGTGCCACTACATAGTATGTATCATGGAATGCTATATCTAATGAAGCATTAGCTAATGCTACTCCTGTTACTCCTCCTACTGTAAATAAGAATAAGAATCCTATTGCATATAAGAATGGAGTAGTAAATCTTAATGATCCTCCATATAATGTAGCTAATCAAGAGAATATTTTAACACCTGTAGGTATTGCTATTATCATTGTTGCTGATGTGAAATAAGCTCTAGTATCTGTATCTAAACCTACAACATACATATGATGGCTTCATACACAGAAACCTAAGAATCCAATACTTGCCATAGCATATACCATACCTAATTGACCGAATATAGGTTTTTTAGCATATGTACTTATTATATGAGAAACTATTCCAAATCCAGGTATAATTAAGATATATACCTCTGGGTGTCCAAAGAATCAGAAAAGATGTTGATATAATACTGGGTCACCTCCAGCAGCTACTTCAAAGAAACTAGTATTAATATTTCTATCTAATAATAACATTGTTAATCCTGAAGCTAATACTGGTAATGATAATAATAATAATACAGCTGTTATTAATATTGATCAACTAAATAATGTTAATTTAGAATATGTTATACCATTAGTTCTCATATTCATTACTGTAACTATAAAGTTTATAGCACCTAATAATGATGAGATACCTGATATATGTAATGAGAATATTATTAAATCAACTGATGGTCCTGAGTGTGATTGTATACTAGATAGTGGAGGATATACTGTTCAACCTGTACCTGGTCCACTTTCTATTAATGTTGATGATAATGCTAATAATAATGATGGTACTAATAATCAGAATGATATGTTATTTAATCTAGCTAAACTCATATCTGCACAACCTAACATTAAAGGTACTAAATAGTTCCCGAAGAAACCAACACTCATTGGCATAACTAAAAAGAATATCATGAAAATAGCATGAGCTGAGATTACAACATTAAAAACTTGACCATTACCTTCTAATATTTGAGGTGTAGGACCTGCTAATTCTAATCTAATGATTATACTTAAACCTGTACCTACTAAACCTGAAAATATTGCAAAAATCATATATAATATTGCAATATCTTTACAATTAGTAGAGAATAATCATCTATTTATATATTGTCTAAGATTATTACTTATCACATGATAATCTATTTATTATTTGAGATTATTATCTCCGATTATGGATTTTATCCGCACCTTAGTACTTAGTACTAAAGCTTATCTTAGGTTAGGAATTTTATCCTTATAATTCCATATTTTATTATTTTTTTTTCACTTTATAAGGACGGAGTCCCTTTATTTCATTTTCGGTTGTAGTACTTAGAAGTCCTAGAACCCAATTAATTTGAAGAAGAGATAGGGTTTGAACCTACAATATTAGATTTGCAATCCAATTGTTTAACCAATAAACACTCCTCTTAATTATTACTTATAGGGGGCTGCCAAGTTCGAAGAACTGGAAAGCGCTACACCCCCTAGGGGTAGAGAACTTAGTAGATCTTTCATCCTTATAAGTAAGATTATTAAAGTCTTTAACTCAATGGTTAGAGTGTTGACTTGATAAGTCAAAAGTTATTGGTTCGAATCCATTAAGACTTAATTATTACACATTCTATAGGAATTGAACCTATATTAATAATTCCGTAAATTACTATTTTACCATTAAATTAAGAATGCTAATTTGATTGATAGGAATTGAACCTATAACATATAAGACCTAAACTTATTGCGTCTACCAATTTCGCCACAATCAATTATATTAATATAATAAGCTAATTTTAGTATAATTATTTCACTAATAAGGATTAATACGTGCCTAACAGCCGCGAAGCGGCGTGTACTAAAGTGGCTAAACCTAGATAAAATTATTAATTTAAGGATTTTGGAACATTATTCCTAAGTTCTACAGCCGCAAAGCGGCGCGTTCTACGAACTAGATAGCTTATTTTTCATAAAATTATATCTCACAAGTCTTCGGCGCGGAAGGGGCATTGCCCCTTAATGTCCTATACTAAGGAGCTCTTATTTCTATATAGTACCTTAAATTTAAAATTATATTTATTAGACTTTACATTATATTAATCAAGAATGAAAGGACTTGAACCATTAATGTTAGGATTGAAGCCTAAAGTTTTACCAATTAAACTACATTCTTATATTACTTATAAAGATAGAGTAGTACTTAGGAGTACCCTCACCCCCTCATTTTATTTGGGGGTATATGTGGAATAGTTAAATAAAATTTAATGAGCATAATTATGCCTAGGCTGGTTTGATCCAATAAATACAAACAGCACTTCTTAGTTCGGAGAACTTAGCAAAGCGCTACACCCCTAGGGGTAGAGAACTTTGCGGCTAATAGGGCGCTTAATTATTAAATGAATGAGAAAGCATTAAATGTATATAATATACAAGGTATAAATATTACTCATGCAAATAATAAAGGTAAGAATATTAATCAACATAAATTAATTAAATTATCATATGTAAATCTTGGGAATGAAGCTCTAATTCATATAAATGTAAACATTAATAATATAACTTTAATAACTCAAGCTAATCCATATAATGAACCTTCTATAAAATTATATATAAATGAATATTGTGAACATAAACCAATATTATTAAAATTAAATAATATGATATCTTCAAATAAATAATTTAATATATCAAAATTTAAATAACCTCCTAAAAATAATATAGTTGAACTAGCACACATTAACATTAAATTACTATATTCACCTAAGAAAAAGAATACAAATGGACTAGCAGAATATTCTGTAAAGAAACCTGCAACTAATTCACTTTCAGCTTCAACTAAATCAAATGGTGGTCTATTTGTTTCAGCTACAGTACTTATAAAGAATATAATAAATAATGGTAATAATGGTATAACTAATCATATTATACGTTGTGTTTCTATATATATTGTCATATTTAATGTACTAACAAACATTATACATATTATATATATTGTAGTTAATACTAATTCATAACTTATTAATTGACATGTTGATCTTATAGATCCTAAGAATGAATATTTACTATTAGAACTTCAACCTGATAATAATACACCAAATACACCTAAACTACCTATAGCTAATCCAAATAATATACCATTTTCTAAATCACCTAATGTTATAGCTGGTCCTAATGGTATTATAACTCATCCTATTAAAGCTGTTATTAATGTTATAGTTGGACTTAATATTAATATATATTTATTAGCTTCTTTTGGTAATATTATTTCTTTTATTAATAATTTTACTGCATCTGCAAATGCCTGTAATAATCCGTAATATCCTACGGCATTTGGTCCTAATCTTCTTTGAAAATAACCTAATGTTTTTCTTTCACCTACTGTTAAATAAGCAACACTAAATAATACACAAACTAAAAAAATTAATATTTCTATTATATCTAATATCATTTTATTTTTATATTTATTGATTAATTGATTATATACCCATAGAGCATAACTCCCGTTAGTTTGAAGAACTTAAAAGGCTTATCAACCGCTTGAGCCGCTATAGTACAACGTACTTAGGCGTCAAGTAGTACAAACAGCGCAAAGCGCGAGGAGTCCTAGAGTCTTTGTTAGGTTGGTTTTATCCAATAACAGCCGCTGCGCGGCGCTACTAAAGCAGCTATGGGTTTAATCCTTAATCCGGATATTATCCTATTAATAATTTCTTATTATTAATTAAATTACGTTATAATTATTGAGGGCTACGCCCTATTATTAATTATATACGATTATTATTATGGGTGATACCCTTATTGTCATTCGAGCTGCTATAGTACAACGTACTTTTGGGTTACCCCCTAGGGGGTGAGAACTTTTGGGTTCTACCCTAGCAACGACGCTAATCCTTATTTAGTTATAATTATTACACCTATAATAGCTAATAATAATATTAAACCTATTATTAACATTGTTATTGAATATTGTGTATATAATAATTCACCAATAATTTTTAATTCTGAATATGATGATAAATCATTTCAATTAATATTTAATACATTATATATTTCTACTGATTCACCAATTAAATCATTATTATTTAATGATATTATATCATTAATTGATTCTACATTTAATACATAATTACTAATATATATTAAAGTTATTAATATTATTAATATAAATATTATATCTTGTTTATTAGATGTTACTGATAATTCTGATATTTTTAAATTTATTAATGATAATATAAATAAGAATAATATTGCTATAGCACCTACATATACTAATATATATAATAATCCCATAACTCCTAATCCTGTAAAATATAAATATATACTTACATTTATATATAATGATATTAAATATATTATTGATACTATTGCATTACTACTAAATATTACACTTAATGCTGATATAACACTTAAATATTCTAATAATATTATTAAATTATTATTATATTGATTATGTGTATTTATTAATTCTATTATTTGATTTAACATTTTATTTGTTTTATATCTTACCTTTTTTGGTTTATTATTGGGTAGAATTCTAAGCTTTAGTACGCTCCGCAGCGCGGCTGTTTTGGATTCCACCCTAGCGAATATAATTCCCTCTAGTTCGGAGAACTTAGAAGGTTTATCGATTTTATCCCATAACCGCATCAACGGTATGAATAACGCGGGAGGGATCTCCCTAACGCTTAGCCGCTAGCGCGGCGCGATCATTAAGTACTCCCTTTTTAGTTCGAAGAACTTAGCGGAGTACTTATTTAGCTTTGCTTCGTTCTTAATTGGAATTGAACCAATGACTAAGCATTAACAGTGCCATGTTTTACCTCTAAACTATAAGAACATTAAGGATAAATTGATATGATATCCACCACCCACACCCCCTAGGGGGTACAGGGATATTAAGCCGCTTTAGTGTAAATAGCGCTTCGCTAAGAAGAACTTAGCAAGTGGTTCCACCCAAATATTTATTACTTATAGGGTTCCATCTTAGCCGCTTCGCGGCGCGGAATAGTTAATTAGATTTAGTAGCTTTTGTACTTAGCAATAATTAAGCCTCCGTTAAGTTCGAAGAACTGGAAAGCGCTACACCCCCTAGGGGTAGAGAACTTAGCAAAGCGCTAAGGAGAACTTAGCGGACATTGTCCATAATTAATTAAGCATTTAATACACGATTAGCTTTACGATGTACTGATATATTATTTTTAACAATATATAAAGCATTATTATTTATTTCAAATATGAAACCTATAGTTAATAAAACTAAGAATAAAATAATAATAGTTAAACCATAAGAATTAGAATGATATAAAGCTAAACTATATGGTAATAAACTAGTAACTTCTAAATCAAATGGTAAGAATAAAATAGCAATTAATATAAATGATACAGTAAAAGCTATTCTAGTTTGAGTAAAACTAGATAAACCACATTCAAATGGTCCAGTTTTATCAGAATATGAGTTAGTTTCAGAAAATAAAATATTAACTATTAATAATACTAAACTAACAACTGGTATTAATAATATAAATATATATAATGTATTATTAAAATTAAACATATTGAGCTCCGTCTATATAATATGATTCAACTATATGTGTACCATTATTAGCTATATCTAAACCTATTGTTATACCAATAATTATTATAATAATTGTACTTATTAATATTGATAATATTGGTGTTATTTGTGCTACATGGGCTCCGCCCGTTGATGTATTATTAGATGTTAATTTTACTGATTTTCATATATTAATAATAGAATTAACTTCAGATCCATTATTATCAGTTATTATTAAATTTTTAATTATAAATAAATAATAATAAGCTGTTAATGAACTACTTAATAATACTATTATTGATAAGAATAAATATGAACTATTTATACCAGTTAATAATATATAATATTTAGCATAAAATCCAGTTAATGGAGGTATACCAATTAATGATGATAATACAATTATATAACAGAATCCTACATAAGGATTTATAAATAAATAACCATATAAATCTTTAACATATGATAAATTCATTGTTGTTTTTATTCATTTAGTTGAACCATTTTTATTATATAATTTATTTAATATTTTATTATTACTATAATATAAACCATTTACTAATATTAACATAAATCAAACTATATGTGTTAAACTATATTGATATATATTAAATATATATGTTGATAATGTACTATTATTATTACTTAATATTATAAATATAAAATAACCTGAATTAACTAAACCACTATAACCTATTATACGTTTAATTGTAAATTGACCTAATCCACCAAATGCACCAAATATTATTGAGAATAATGATATTATACCTAATAATAAAGGTATACTATTAATAATTGATAATGAACCATCACCATTATTAAAAGTTTGACTAACATAACCTAATAATGCATTAGATGAATTTGATATTATAGTATATAATACAGTTAATATACTAATTTTAGTTATTATACTTATTCATATTGTTATTATAGTTGGTGTATTAGCATATATATTAATTAATCAATTATGGAATGGTCATGTACCTATTTTAAATAATAATCCTATTATTATAAATATATAACCTAATATTATATTATTATAACTTGAACCATATGATAAATAAGCTAATGATCCATTATTATATATATTTGATATATCGTTCATATTTAATAAACCTATTTCACTATATAATAATGTTAATCCAAATAATACTATTATTGAACCTACACTACCTAATAAGAAATATAATAATCCTGATTTAGTACTATTATATGATTTAGTAAATAATGTACATATAATATATATAGTATAACTTTGTAATTCTAATGTTATAAATATTACTATACTATTATTTCATTGTATAAATAATATTATACCTAATATATTAATTAATAATACTATTAATAATTTATGTAAACCTGATTGTATATTTTTAGTTGATACATTATTTGTTGATATTATATATTCTTTTATAACATATATATATAATATTGTTATTATTAATATTATTAATTCTATAATTTTTGTATATGATGTTATTATTAATATATCATTATATATTGATATACCTTTATTTATAAAATCTAATTCTATACTATCATATAATATTACTATAATTTGTAATAATAATATTATACTAATACGATATATTTCTTTAACTTCTTTTATTGTTTTTAAATTAAATGAACTTAATATAATTATTATTATACCAAATATTAACATTTATTTTATATTTATTGATTATTGGATAATGAACAAAGTCCTTATTAGTTCTACGAACTAATTGTTATCCTCAATTAATTAGACGCTAACCCCCGGTGGGGGTATGACGCCGCCCCTCTAGGCGGACGTTATCAGCGATTAATTCGCGCTAACAGCTTGAATAGTACGAATAGCTGAACCTATTATTTATTTTGTTGACTTATATAGAATAATATATTTTCTAACATTGTAATACAAGGTAATAATATTATAAAATATGAGAAATAGAATACTGTTGCAAATTGTCCTAATGCTACATAAGGTACTTCTATATGTTGTGATCCTAATAATCCTAATAATAAGAAATTACATATAAATAATCCATATAATATTTTTGATAATACTTTAAATGCATTACCTCTTACTATACTTCTATCACTTATTGGTAATATCATTAATATTAATATTGCAGCTACCATAGCTACAACTCCACCTAATTTAGATGGTATAGCTCTTAATATTGCATAGAATGGTAATAAATAGAATTCTGGTACAATAGAAGCTGGTGTAACCATAGGATTAGCTGGTATATAGTTATCAGGATGACCTAAACTATTAGGACTAAAGAATACGAAACTACTATAAACAGTTAAGAATACAAATACAGTAATTAAATCTTTAAATACAAAATAAGGACTAAATGGTAAACGATCAATATTACCTGTTATACCTAAAGGATTAGATGATCCATGTTCATGTAAAGCTATTAAATGCATAATAACTAAAGCAGCTAATACAAAAGGTAATAAATAATGTAATGCAAAGAAACGTTGTAATGTAGGATTACCTACACTTGACCCTCCTCAGATAAATTCTACTAAATCCATACCTATATATGGTATAGCACTCATTAAGTTAGTAATAACTGTAGCACCTCATAAACTCATTTGTCCCATAGGTAATACATACTAATTACGATATCTCGTAATAATCGACTGTACATTAAGCATCATTTCAGATACCTACAAGTGACCCAGTCAGTAGCGATCTGTTATTAAACCGACGAATCTTGTAAACAGCAATAACTGTTTATTTTAATCGTTTTCACTCGTATTGCCAATACTTAATATTTTATTAGTGCCGCTGCGCGGCTTATATATTAGTATCAATACCTCCGTCAAGGTATTTTCCCTATTTTATTTTCTAATAACAGTTTTTATAAAATAGATGAGATCCCTATAGGGTTATCTCAATAAAGGAAGACTATCAAATCATATTATCATTTTACATTTTAGTTAGAAAAGTCTTCTCCCATATTTATTATTTTATATTTTGGATATCCTTTTGATTTATCTAATCCTGACTTATCTTTTATTTCCATCTCGTATGGATAATTATCTTTTATTTTTCCTTCTAACCCCCTCTGGGGGTATTGATTATTTAAACTAAATTCTATTAAATTAGGTAATAATGTATTAGGTATATATATAAATTGGTTATCAGGTCTTACAGCTCTTTGTATTGTTTTATAACTACAATGTAATGCTTTAGCTGCTATCTTTAAATTTGTGAATTTAAACCCTATATTCGTATCATTTATTTGTTTTACAATTATAGGATGTGTTTTTCTTACCATTTTTAACTTACTTTCTTCACTATGAGGTAATCTGTTTAATGCAGCTTCTCTCATTTTATCTAATGTTTCTGAAGTAAATTTTTTTCCTAAATTTAATTTACTAATCATTTCACGTCTTTCATCTGAATAATTTTCTTTCATTAATTGACGTGATTCTTCAGTATGTTTATATCCTAAACTTGTATAAGCATTTTTTAGTATATTATAATTTGGTAAATACATATTTAAATATTTATTTTCTGATTTTATTAATTCCGACTTCATATCTTTTGAATTAATATCTATAGTTTCTAATATTATGAATAAGAAATTATTTAATCCGTATTTATTTACTGCTTGTTTTACTATTTTACTTCCAAGATTTGGATGATTATACCATAAATGACATTTTAATCTTCATAAGAATCTATTTGTACTTGCTGATCCTATATAACAATTATTATTAATTGTATTTAATACCATATAAATACCTGCTAAATTATTCAATTTATTTTTTATATCTCTATGATTTTCACTATTACCTAAATCATCAAAATACATTATTGGTTTAATATTTAGTTCCTTAAATAATTTTTCTACGGAATCATTTTTATTATCATTATTTCTAGATGATGTTGAATAAGATCTAATTTGATGATGATTAAATAATAATTTTCTATTGATGTTATATGATGTTTTTATATGATTTGATTTTGGGCTATGTTTATCAAAACCCAAGAATCCTGTGATTATTAATAATAAGAATATTATTACTCCTATTACTCATAATGCTACTCTAGGTGATTTATATGATCCATAGTATAATCCACGAGCCATATGAGCATATATTAATATAAAGAAGAATGCTGCACCATTTGCATGACAATATCTTAAAGCTCAACCACTAGATACATCTCTCATAATATGCTCAACTGATATAAATGCTAATTCTAAATTTGATGAATAATGCATTGCTAAAAATATACCAGTACCTAATTGGATTACTAAACATAATCCTAATAATGAACCAATATTTCATCAATATGATATTGTACTTGGTTGTGGTGAATCTATTAAATAACTATTAGCTAATGCTAAAAATGCGTTTTTTTTACGTAATGCCATATTTGACTTTTATTTATTAATTATTTGATTTTTTAATAATTATTCAATTTACTAAGTACTCCTAGCCACTTGAGTCGCTATAGTAGCTAGTTCGGAGAACTTAGCAGCGCGTTTTGGGTTACACCCTAGCGTACTTTTGGGTTGAATCCTAGGAGCCTTATTATTTTATTATGGAGGGCTATACCCACCCTTATTTCATTTTATTAAGAGGGCGAAGCCCTCTTGGGAGCTCTTTAAGGATCGCGCCGCGTTAGCGGCTAAGCGTTAGGGAGATCCCTCCCGCGTATTCCATTAATGGTATCCAATTTGTGCCCACGGCTTTATGGTTTGATTTTATTGAGAATATAATTCTCTTATTAATTACTTATAAGGGCGGTAATACCATCACCCCTAGGAGGTATTGAATAGTTAATTAAAATTGCATTGAGCCGCTATAGTAGCGCCGCAGCGCGTTTTGGGTTACACCCTAGCGAACTTAGCGGAATAATATTATTGATTATTGATCATTTAATCATTCTAAGAATTTTGGTAATGTTACTGCTTCAACTACTATAGGCATTGCTGCATGTCCTACTCCACATAATTCACTACATTGTCCATAATATACACCTTCTCTTTGTATTATACTACTTGTTTGATTTAATCTACCAGGACAAGCATCTATTTTCATACCTAATGAAGGTATTGTGAAATCATGAATTACGTCATTTGCTGTTACTACAAAACGTATATGTGTATCTATTGGACATACTATTCTATTATCAACATCTAATAAATGTAATTGTCCTTCTTCTAATAAATCATCTGGTATTACATATGATTCTAATTGAATTGTTTCACCATTATCATTTATAAAATCTGAATATTCATATACTCAATATCATTGATATCCTATTGCTTTTATTGTCATAGCTGGATCTATTACCTCATCACATAAATATAATAAGATAAATGATGGGAATGCTATTAATATTAATACTACAGCTGGGAATATTGTTCATATTACCTCTAATGTTGTTCCATGTACCATATATTTATATGATATTGGATTTCTTCCAAATGTTGTTATTATACTATATAATATATATGTTACTAAACATAATACTATTATCATATAAAACATTATTGTATCATGTAATTCTATTATACCTTCTGCTGTTGCTGTTGCTGAATCTTGAAAATATAAACCTCATGGTTTTGGTACATCATTTAATATTGTATTCATTATTATATTTAACATTGTTTTTATTTATTATCTTCTTATTTATAAATTATTGAATTTGATCCCATTAACTACTTTCGTTTTAAATAATTTATTCTTTACTTATAATATTGCGCCATCACCATCAAAGATGGTAGAGTGGCTAAGAGCCGCTAGAGCCGCTATAGTAGCTAGTTCGGAGAACTTAGCAGCGCGTTTTGGGTTATACCCTAGCGTACTATGCCCCCTCTAAGGAGCCCCACTGAATCTTTGAATAGTTAATTACCGCAGGATAAATTTCAGCCTAGGCTGTTTTGGGTTCTACCCTAGCATACTGTCTAGTTAGGAGAACTTAGTAATCAATAATCGCACCGCGCTAGCGTATATGCGTTAGGGAGGGAAACCTCCATACCCCCCCCCACCGGGGGTTAGCGTGATTTAATTAGTGCTAACGACTTCCGTGCCGTAGGCTTCATTTAACAGAAAATACGTTTATTTTATTCTGCTAACTAATTATTAGGATGATTGCGCGCTACCCGTTAATTCATGATTGGACTTTTACTCTCATGCTGTTAAGTAGCGGCTGTATGCAATTTATTTAAATATGACCTAATTTAATACTAATATTAAATTTACCATTTTTATTAATATTACTTCAGTTGCTTGCACGACGCGATATTGATATATTTGATTTGTTTGTTATACCATGTTTTAATGATTGAGACATATTACTTCCGCTGGCGAAGTCTTTATTACCTTGATTTAATGATCCATAATTTTTGATATATGTTAATTTTCTTGCTGTACTTAATGCATTAGGTGATTTACCAGTAAATTTAAATGTAAAACCTATAATATATTTATTATTTAATAAATTTCATATAGTATTATTTATATTTAAATATTCTTTATGGGCTCCGCCCGTCGATGTTATATTAGCTCCATTTACAGATTCTGATTGAGGAGCTACACCCTTAGTATTATTTAATAATATATTATTATTTATAATATTATGTAATATTGTATTATTTTTTAATGATGTATCTTTTATATTCATACGATTTAATAATGTTACATTATTATTTAATATTCTACTATATTTAGATGCAGTTGATCCTAAATTAGATGATCCATTAATATTATTACTAATATTTTTACTAAATATATTATTATTGAAATAATCATATTTTAATATAATTGGTTCAATTATTATTTTTTTATTAATTAATTTTTCTATTTCATTGATTAATGAATTTGATTTGATATTAATTGATTCATTTAATGTTATATTATTAATTATACGTTTTAATAATATTGATTCACTTAATGATTGATTTTTAGATGTATTATTTTTATTAATATAACGTAATTTATTATTATATATAAATAATATTATATTAATTTTATCATTAGTATTTTTAAATATTGGTTCACTTATTATATATTTAATAATTATTGAATTTGATATATTATTACCTGATATATTATTAATTTTAATATTAAAATATTTACTAATAATATTACTTAATATTTTATTAATCATTTGATTATTAATTAAATTAGATTTATTTCAATTATATAATATATTTATATAATTATTATTATTATTTCAAACATGTAATCTATTATTAGGATATTGACCTTTAATATTTAAACCATTATTTTGTTTCATTTCAACCGATTGTATATTATTTATTAATTTAATACGATTTAATAATAATAATTTAATTATATTTTTTAATATGATTTTTTTTATAGAAAAATTCATTGTATTTTATTTATTAATTATCATTATAAAGAATAATCGCATCGCTAAGTACTTAGCGTATATGCGTTAGGGAGGTCTCCCTCCCGCGCCTTTATAATTATTACTGGGGATGATACACCAGGTTATTACTTAGAGAAGGTTTTGAACCTACATTAACCGCTTATGAAGCGGTAGTTTTAACCTATTAAACTATCTAAGTTGGCGAAGCGCTTAGCGCTCAAAATCCTAATCTTATGGGTGAATACAGAGAATTGAACTCTGATAATATGTACCACAAACATATGTTTTACCATTAAACTATATTTACCTTAATTATTGGAATCAATGGGAATTGAACCCATTTTATAAATATGCAAAATTTATGTTTTACCAATTAAACTATAATCCCTATTACTTATAAAGACGAAATTGTGCCTACTCGGCCGCGCCGCGGCTAAGCATCTGGTACTATTCAATTTGCTAATAATTTGTATCATTTTACGTTTGGGTAGAATCCTAAGCTTTAGTACTTTCAGCCACTACTATTGGATAGAACCCATACCCCCATAGGGGGTTAAGAACTTAGCGGTAAAACCTCATCGGTCGATTTATTTAATTTTTTATCGCATCAATACCCCCAGAGGGGGTTAGCGACTAATGGGAATAGTTAATTAAAATTCAATTTGTACTAACGGCTTAAAGAGTTGTACCTAATAAAGCTATACAGAATATTAATAATAAAGGTATAGATATATTGAATATAACAGATAATATTAAGAATAATACACCAGCTAATAATATTAATGAGAAATGTAATAATGAACCAGTAGATACTTTAATAGTATTATAAACAATAATATTTAATGTATCATAAATACCACGTGGTCCTAATATTTGTAAAGTACCTTTATCAATAAAACTATTTAATTTAATACCTTCTTGTAATGATGATCTAATAATAATATTATTTAATATTTGATCTAACATAAATTTATTATTACAATAATTATAAATTGATAATAAAGTATTATTATTATAAACTAATATAAATTTATAATAGAATTCATATAATACTAATATAACAATAGTACCTAATATAGTTAATATTAAAGGTAATAATTTATATACAATATTAATAGATAATTCAGTATCAATAATAGATAAATTATTAGGATGTATAAATATACTATTAAATGGTGAACCAAATCCTAAATAAATATCACGAGTAATATAACCTAAGAATATAGAAGCGAAACTTAATATAATCATAGGTATTAACATTAATCATGAAGATTCATGTAAGTTTAAATAAGCAAATTTACTATTATTAGGAGTATTAAAGAAAACTAAATATAATAATCTAATACTATATAATGTAGTTAATGTAGCTGAACTTAATGATAATCAATATATAATATAACCAGATATAGTATAAACACCAATAGTAGATTCAATAATAATATCTTTAGAATAATAACCAGTTAATCCAGGGAATGCCATTAATGATAATGAAGCAATTAATATACAAACATATGTAACAGGTAAATAATTTAATAAACCTCCATATGTTCTAATATCTTGAGATTCAGATACAATACTATGAATAATACTACCAGCACTCATAAATAATAAAGCTTTAAACATAGCATGACAGAATAAATGGAATAAACTTATATTATAAGCAGATAAACCAATAGCAACAACCATTAAACCTAATTGTGACATAGTAGATAATGCTATAATTTTTTTAATATCATTAGATGTTATAGCTATTATACCAGCTATAATTGTAGTTAAACCTCCTAATCATAAACATATTAATAATACAGTAGGACTATATTCTAATATATAAGATGATCTTATTAATAAATATATACCAGCACAAACTAAACATGCAGCATGTAATAAAGCTGATACTGGTGTAGGACCTTCCATACTAGATAATAATCAATTATGTAATCCTAATTGAGCACTTTTAGATGTAGCACCTATTAAGAAACATATCATTATTAAATTTAATATATCAGTATTAATATATTGTGATAATGCAAATATACTATTATAATTTAATGTACCAAATGTTCATATTGTTATAATTAATCCTAAACTTAAAAATGTATCACCAAATTTATTCATTAATAATGCTGATAATGCTGATTTCATAGCTAATAATCTTGTATATCAGAATGATATTAATAAATATGAAGCTAATCCAATAAATTCTCATCCTACAAACATTACTAAATAATTATCACCTGTTACTAATATTACCATAAATCCTGTAAACATTGATAATATTGAAAAGAAACGACTTTGATGAGGATCATGACTCATATATCCTAATGCATATATATGTACTAATGATGATATTGTTAATATTGGTATTAACATTGTTACTGTTAATTCATCTATTACAAATGATCAATCAATTTCTAAATATTCTACATAAATTCATTTACTAATATTAACTGTATAAGAGATACCATCTCCCATTAATACATTAATTGCTAATATATATGATAAAATACATGCTATTATTATTGTTAATGTTGTTATTTGACTACTTCATTTATAACCTAATCAACGTCCTAATAAACCAGATACGATACTACCTAATATAGGTAAAAATATTGTGATAATTATCATTAATTATTTTCTATATTAATATGTCCTCTTAATCTATAATAACTTACTAATATACTTAAACCTATAGCACTTTCAGCACCAGCTATTATTATTATAATTATACCATATATTAAACCATCTACATCATAATTAATTAATGCAGTATTTAATATATTAATTGTTAATCCTAATAACATAATTTCAATTGAAATGAATAATAATATAATATTATTACGGTTAAATATAAAACCAAATAAACCAATAATAAATATAATGAAACTTAAATTCATAGTTAAAATTTATAAAGACATAATCTAAATATGATCTACTTATTGATTAGATTAAGTCCGGTTTTAGTAGCGCTCGCCAACTCGCTTTTTTAAACAATATCGGGATAGTAATGGAAGGATATCAAAATACATCGACAATATTAACCCCCTCTGGGGGTATTGATGTCGTAGCGCTTCGCGCTATTTACACTAAATATGGTCCTTATGACTTTATAAACCTTTTATGGGCTTAATCGAGCCGCGGCGCGGCCGGGTGTAGCCCGCAATAATATATGATCAACAAGGATTAATTCCTTACGTCAAATTATTTATAACTATTCTACAGGTTCAGGGGCTGCGCCCCCCCATTAAAGATTTTAATGATATAACAACAGAACGCGCCGCTTTGCGGCTCACAGGGCGCATAGTATTTAGCGATAGCCGCTTCGCGGCGCGGAATCATATAAGTAATAATAGAGAATATAAAAATCAATTAAATTGATTAAAGAGTTTGATGTTGGCTCAGTGCAATTGCTATTTAGATGCATAATACATGCGAATTAAACGGGATTAAATGAATCATAAAGTGATTTATTTATGACAAAGTAGTGAACTCGTGAGTAAATAATAGTAATATGAACTATAATATAGGTTAAATACCAAAAAAATAGATAAAATTTATCGATTATAGTCAAGCTATTAAAAATATTAGGTAGTAGGATAAATAAGAGATTAACCTAGCCGAAGATATTTAGTTGGTTATAAGAGTAAGCCCAATCACGTTGATAATGAGAGAACGATCAATATCTTAATTAAGATACAGCAGTAAGGAATATTCGTCAATGAACGAAAGTTTGAACGAGCAATCTAAAAAAGTGAAAAAATATTATAATGAAAAAACGAAATTAAATTAATATATAATATTAAATGAATTAATATAAAACTTTAATATAATAATAAATAATGATAGATTATTATAAAATAGTCCTAACAAACAGACGTGCCAGCAGTTGCGGTTATACGTCAAGGACAAGTAATGCACATTATAGGCTTAAAGGGTTCGTAGAATTGTAATTCCATATGGAATTTACTAGAGTTAAATAATAAGATATAAGAATTATAAGAGTAATGGTTAAATATATTAATACTTATAAGACTATTAAGACATGAAAATCTATATCAATAATCAACTGACATTGAGGAACGAAAGCTAAAGTAGCGAAACGGATTAGTTACCCGTATAGTTTTAGCAGTAAACGATGAATGTTAAAGTCAGATAAAAGAGTATAATCTCAATAAAATATCTAGTCTTAAAGTGAAAACGTAAACATTCCGCCTGGGGAGTATAAACGCAAGTTATAAACTCAAAACAATAGACGGTATAAGTTATACACAGTGGATCATGTAGTTTAATGCGATAATCCGCGATAACCTTACCATTTTTAGTATAAGTCGCAATGCGACCTACAAGTGTTACATAGCTGTCTTCAGTTCATGCCGTAAGGTTTTAGGTTAAGTCCATTAATGAACGAAATCCTACAATTATATTAATATAATTAATTTATTATGATAATTATTTATCTAATATTAAGGATTAAGACAAGTCCTCATGACCTTAATAAAATGGGCTATATACGTGATACAAATATACATACAAAATCAAGTAATATAGTGATATATAACAAATGATATAAAATGTATAATTTATTAATTAATTTATTAATTATATTTAATATGGATCATATACTGTAATTCGTATATGTGAAATAGGAATTGTGAGTAATACGTAATTAAGTACATTACGGTGAAACATTCTCTTATGCGTACTAATCACTCATCATTCGCTTGAAATATTTAAATACTAAAATGTATATATTATTTAATATTGATTTTATTATATAATTAATATATATTAAGTACTGAATTTGACAAGTGAGAAGTTGAAATATAGTTGTGGTAGAGGAATCTGCTGCGGGCTTTAAATTTATCTTGACTATCCCTTTTTTTTTTTATGTTCTTATAGCTTAGTGGTTAAAGCGCTAAACTGAAGCTTTAGTTACATTGGTTCGATTCCTTTTAAGAACATTAATTGGACAATGTCCTTAATAATTGCCTTAGTTCGCGCTAAAGTACTTTGTACTATAGCGGCTCTAAAGCAGTAAATCTTATGATTTAATACAATTTTTATATTGTTATTATAATTTTTAATATGAATAACATAGTATTAGCTGGAAAATATATAGGTAGTGGTATAGCTACAATAGGATTAGCAGGTGCAGGGGTTGGAATAGCAATAGTTTTTGCTGCTTTAATTAATGGTACAAGCCGTAATCCTCAATTAAGATCAACATTATTCCAATTTGCCATCTTAGGGTTTGCCTTAAGTGAAGCAACAGGATTATTCTGTTTAATGATCTCATTCTTATTATTATATGCTGTATAATTATAAGTTTAAAATCGCTTTAGTACTTTGTACTTAGGCACGTTTACTATTCCAAACCGCGCAGCGGCACAAATCCTAGATTAGGACGTATAATACGCGCCGCGAAGCGGCTCTTAGCGATTCATTATATAAGCCTCCATACCCCCACAGGGGGTTAGCGATTATTTAGAGTTTACAATAGCTATACATACTGATTCAATAGAATTAGAAGGTGGAGTTAAATTAAATAGTGATATGGTAGATAATAAAGAAATAGGTAAATTTAAATTAGAGGCAGAGAAAGACATAGCATTGGCGCCGCAGCGCGGCTTAATTCAGCATACATATTAATGGATGGGGCTTCGCCTCAATAATGGAGAATATAATGATGAAACTGCTATAATTAAGATATCAGGTTTAAATACAACTCTAACTAAGATACAATTAAATGATTTAGTTAATTATGTAAAAAATGGTAAGATTGAAAACCCTTTCATAATACCTCAAACTAGATTTTATAATAGGCCTAATGAAGAAACTGTATACATTAGAGACACAACTGTAGAAATACAATCTGATATAAATAACTTAAAACGTGTTATATTACCTAATGAACAAAATGAATACATATTAACTAAACCTTACAATGTAGATATAAAAAGTAAAACTACAAAACCGCGCCGCGAAGCGGCTTACTGAAGATAATAAAAGTATTGTAGATTCTTGAGATAAAGTAAAATTAACTGAAAAACAAATAGGGGCTCCTAACAGCCGCGAGAGCCGCTATAGTACGCTAGTTCGGAGAACTTAGCAGCGCGTTTTGGGTTACACCCTAGCGTACTTTTGGGTTACACCTTAGTGTACTACTGATTTAGGGCGCAGCCCGCTACCTGTAATTGGTAGTAATTAAGCCTCCGGCTCGTTATTAAAACCTCATGCCTTCTAAGTTCTTCGAACTAGCGGGGAGGGCCCGCTTTAATGGATAGTTAAAATTGGAATAGTTAATAAAAACCGCTTATACGGTGATTAAATTCGGATTTCTAGGCCCCTTTAGTATGGAGTACTTAGACTGCATTAAATCGGTTTTAGTACGAATAGCCTAGTCAAAAGAATAGTAGCGGCTGTTTTGGATTCCACCCATACCCCCTAGGGGGGTGAGGAACGAGCCCTTATAATACATAAATTACATTAGAAATATTAGTATATAAACCTTTTAATATAAACATTGGATAAATACCAATTAATAAACAAGGTAATATAGTAGATAACATTAATATAGATTCTCTATTATTTAAATCTTTAGTAACTTTAATATAAGGTGATTTAATACCACCAGTTAAACGACTAGTTAATTTCATTTGATAACAAGCTGATAATAAGATACTAAATGTACATAATGTAGTAAATATAGGTGAACGTTGGAATGCACCAGTTAAACTTAAGAATTCACCAATAAAATTACCACTTAATGGTGTACCAATATTAGCAAATGATAATATTAATAAATATAATGCAAATACTGGCATAAATGATAATAATCCTTGATAATACATTAATATACGTGTATGATATCTATCATATAATATACCACCAACAGCTATAAATAAACCAGGTGATATAAATCCATGTGATAATGATAATATATAACTACCTTCAATACCTAATAAATTATTTGCAAATACTCCTATTATACATACTGCCATATGACTTATAGAACTATATGCTATTATAACTTTTAAATCTATTTGTACTAATGTTATTAAACTTGTATAAATTATAGTTAATATACATATTACATATATTGTTGGATTAAATATAATTGATGCTTCAGCTAAAAATGGTAATAATCAACGTATTATTAAATATACTGTTAATTTTAATATTATACCAGCTAATATTATTGAACCAGCTAATGGTGATTCTGAATGTACAACTGGTAATCATACATGAAATGGAAATAATGGTGTTTTAACTAATATACCTAACATTATACCTATTCATAATAATATTTGTAAATCTAATGATAATATTAATTGTGTATATATTAAATATGATGTATTATTTATTATATATGTTGTTACTATTATTGATAATAACATAAATAATGAACTTGTAAATGTAAATATTAATATATAATATGCTGCTTTTTCTTTATTATTAGCACCAAATATACCTATTAATACAAATAATGGCATTAATGTTGCTTCAAAAAATATATAAAATGATAATAAATCTATACATAAATAATTTATTAATAATAATATAGCTAATAATAATATTAATATATTAAATGTTGCTATGTTATTTTTTATACTATTTCAATTAGATAATAAACTTATTGGTATTATTATTGCTGTTAAAACTATTAAATATAATGATATACTATCTAATCCTAATAATATATTATGTATATTTGATACTAATTGATAATTATTTGTATTTGTTTCATATATATATCATCAATATAATACTATATATAATGTTATAATTGATAATATTAAACTTAATTGTTTTATTAATTTTGTAGGTGATACTCATATAGTTGTTAATATATCTTTACTATTAATACCTATGATACCTAAAAATCCTAATAAAATTATTGATATTCCTATATTCATTGGTTAATTTATTTAAAAATGAAGCTCTTTATTTAATTTTAAAGGATTCGTTTAAGGTTTCCCTAACATTGAGGGCTTCGCCCTTAATGCGATCCCAATTATGAATAGTTAATTAGTGCCAATGGCGCGCTTTCTAGAGGGCTCCGCCCTCTTAGCAACCTAAGCGTGATTATTATGATCCTCATCAATAGAATAATATGAATAAGAATAATCATACAACATCAACAAAATGATAATATAATACTGATGTATGGAATCCTAAATGATGTGTTTTAGTTGAATGATAATTTCATATTCTTCAATAAGAGATACTTAACATTATAATACCAACTAGAACGTGTAATCCATGGAACCCAGTTCCCATATAGAATACAGATCCAAATACACCATCAGCTATTGTAAATGATGATGTTATATATTCTATATATTGACATATCATAAATATTACAGCTAATGCTATTGTTATAAATAATCCTAATAATGCATGATATCTATTACCATTAATTAAATAATGATGACTATATGTTAAAGTAGCACCAGATGATAATAATAATAAAGTATTTAATAAAGGTAAATCTGTTGGACCTATTGCTTCTATACCTAAAGGTGGTCATATTGCACCAATTTCTACAGTAGGAGCTATAGCTGAATGTCCAAATGCTCAGAATATACCAATAAAGAATAATGTTTCAGAAACTATAAATAATATAAATCCTAAATTTATACCATTTCTTACTTCAACTGTATGATTACCTAAATAAGTACCTTCACTTACAATATCTCTAAATCATAAAAACATTACATAAACTAATGTTATTATATTTAATACTACTCATAAACTAGTACCTATATAACCATGCATTGTTAATGCTGAATTCATAGCTAAACCAAATAATGTAAATGATGTAAATATTGGTCATGGTGAGTTATCCACTAAATGAAATGGATGTAATTGATAATTTTGTCTATGTATATTTAACATAATATTATTTTTCATTTTTATTTTTATATTCTCTATTATAGGAATTTATATCCTAACCTTAATTACAGATTCGTAAATCTTAGATTGATTACTTATAAGGACTCAGCTAGGATTTTACCCAAAACAACCTCACCCCCTAGGGGGTATGGGTGTAACCCAAAACGCGCTGCTAAGTTCTCCGAACTAGCGTACTATAGCGGCTCGAGCCGCTTCGCGGCGCGTACTTAAGCGCGTACTAAAGTGGCTATTAGTGAATAATAAATCAGATGAGCTAGAATCGAACTAACTAAGTTCTTCACCCAAAGAAGACGCCTAACCGGTTGGCTTTCATCTGTAACAAGCCGCTACGCTAGTAAAATTTGTGGAACCCAGCTGCATAGTAGAGCCTAACAACGGCTCTTAGCGGCGCGGATTAAACCTCTATGTATAAGTAATTAAGAGATTAGTTTAATGGTATAACGTCCATCTTACACGTGGAAAATTATAGGTTCAAATCCTATATCTCTTAAATAAAATGAATAAGAAGGGAATCGAACCCATGAAGGTCAAAAACCACTGAGTTTACAGCTCAGCTCCATATACCAACAATGAAAACTCATTCAATTACCAAGTTAGGGACTTGAACCCCAATATGTTGATTACAAAACAACCGCTTTACCAATTAAGCTAACTTAGCAAATAAAATAATAAAGATAAGAAATCATAAAGATTACTATTAATTAATATAAAAAGCTAAACACTTCAATTATATTAAAATGATATTTCAGTTATTATCTATAACTTAAGTATAAAGTATCTATTTTTAAAACCATTTAAAACTTAATATGCTATCAGTTTTTATCATTTATCAATTTAGCTACTTTACTGTGATAATTATATATAATGATATTGTTAAAGAAATTAATCTTTATTAATTATCAATAAATACACCATTGATTGATTTATATTAATCCTTTCGTACTAAATATAAGATTTAATTTGATACTTACCCATAGATGATAGAAACCATACTGTCTCACGACGTATTTAACCCAACTCATGTAATCCTTTAATAGGCGAACAGCCTAACCCTTATTAGCTACTGCACCAATAGGATGGATTAAGTCGACATCGAGGTGCCAAACATGGTTTACAATTTGTACTCTTTCACCATATTAGCCTGTTATCCCTAGCGTAACTTTTATTCGTTATCATTGTACTATTCTAATTAGTATCAATTGTTCACTATACCATACGTAAATACTTGTTTCATTTGTAGATGTTACAATTATTATGTGATTATGCTATTACACTTTATGAAGAATTATATTCTTTCATTGATTTCTATATCAATTATTATCACATATAGTTTATTCTATTATTTAATTAAGGGATTAAACCCTTAATATATATTATTATTTGAAGGACTACGTCCTTTTTTATTATTAAGGTTATTAACCTAGAATTTATCTTTATTATAATCTGGACATATTCAGATACATTTGCTGAAATGTGCGCCCCACACAAACTATCATATAGAGATTGTCACTTAATGAATTAAATTCATTGATTTTATTAAGAATATTATTGGGCAATGCCCTCTATTAATAAATTTCATTCGTTTAGATATAATATATATTATCAATAGGTTTCTCATCTTTTTAATAATATAATACCTAATAGTACTGAATAATATATATATTATATCAATCTATCTATACATAGTAAAGTTGCATAGGGTCTTCTCGTCATTCTATAGGTACACGGTATCTTCACCGCGATTCCAATTTCACTGGGTTTATAATTGATACAGTTATAGCATCATTACGTCATTCATGCTGGACCGTATTTAGCGGACAAGGAATTTCGCTACATTATGATCCTCACGTTAAGACCGCTATTTTATAGCTATTAAGTTGTATGACTTGCATCATTCAATTTTATTTACTACAATTGAGCAGAGTTCACACTATATACTATAATTATTATTTTTGCATAGTGCTGTGTTTTAAGTAAACAGTTGTGCTATTTGTTTTATGACTAAATTGAAGATATTATCTTCAAATTATTTATCTTTTTGCCGAGTTCATTAATTATAATTCTCCCATTCATCTTCATATTCTCTACTATACATACCTGTGTCGGTTTACATTACGGTTAATTTATTTTCTTGAATTATATACATTATTGGAATTGCACCGCTAAATACTAAGTACTTAGCTGATATGCATTAGGGAGGTTTCCCTCCCGCATCCTATATAATTGTGTATTGCAGGCAAAAGCCTATATTACCTATTATTAATCGCGTCAGCGACTATTATTCATTATTAACTTAAGGACCGATTTTATTGTAAAACCTTATGTTTTAGATGATAAGGATTTTCCTTATTTTCGTTACTCATGTTAGCATTCTCTATTTAATTATTATATTTCATTAAATGTACCACTATCATTTTAATTAATTACTATGAATTATTAAAATACAAGTTTTAGGTTAAATAATTTAGACCCGTTATATTTTTGATAATTTATATACTGACATTTGTCTATTTTAGTAAGTTTTTACACTTTTATTATAAGATAGTTACTATCAAACCAACTAACTAATTGTTTTATATTGAGTCGAGCTATGCTCTTATACTCAATTATCTTTTATTCACTTATTATTTTATTAAGGACCTTCATTTTCTTGTGTTGGGCTGTTTCCCTGTTGACTATACATCTTATCACGGATAGTCTGACTCATATAGATTATTATTATTATTTCTGAGATTAAATACCGATGATAAAAATTTAACATTCCCCCATATAATTTTCAATTATAAATTGAAACACAGTATTAAGTGCTATACTTTTTAAATAATTTCTTATATGGCTATACTTACATATATTTCGTGGTAAACCAGCTAACTGTCCATATGATTGATATTTCACTTCTTATCACGATTCTTCTGATACTATTGCAACAGTAACCAGTTCAGTCTTTCACTTGATCATGATAGGATCATGGACTTTCGGGTCATATATAAATAACTTCATTATTTTATTGTTTTATAATAATATGGATTTTATCCATTATTCGATTTCACTATGATATATTTCATTATCTTGCTATTCATATATACTTGCTAACCCATTATACAAGAGGTACTAATTTTAGATATTAATCTTTTATTATGCTCATAAAATTACTGATTACTTATTTTCCCTCACGGTACTATTTTTATTTATATATTAGTATTTAGTCTTAGTGATAGTTTCACTTTTTTCATACATATTATCTTTTTTACATATTACTTCTTTTGACTTTTTATATTTCGTTCACCACTACTTTATAAATCTTTGTTTTATTTCTTTTCCTTAAATTACTTAGATGTTTCAGTTCATTTAGTTTTTTTTATTCGTTTTTACTTTGGATTCTTTGAATTTGATATTATCTTATTCTTTTCTATTATCCATTTTCTAATATATAATTTATATAATCTTCAATAATTCCTTTTTATTCTTTATGATTCATTTCATATCTTTATTATTACTTATATTT